GATCTTGATCCAGGCCTCAATATCGATTTTCTTTTTAAGACAAAAATGGAGAATTTTCCAATCAAAATATTTTCGATCCGGATTTTTTTCCATATACATAATATCACTTTTTCCTAAATAATTTTTGATAGGGATATCCCCTAGTATATCAAAAAATTTGCCCTTATGTTTATGTGTGTTGTAATTATAAAAACTCTCTCGATTCTTATTTACTTGGAATGGTGATCCATAAATATATGGGTCCCTCTTATTTTCATAATTAATAGATCTATAAGATAAAAGATTATATCTATAGTATTTTTGAAAATTCTCATTTTGATTTGGTAATGAATATACTTCGTAATCGTTTTGTTTTTTGTAATGAATTAATAGGTCTTTTTCATATGAATTCTCTTTGTTTAAATCTTGATTTTGAATTGTACGACATTTATTGATTCTATTTTTCCATTTTGCTGCTATTAATCTAGACCATCTAATCTGAGATAAATGGTATTGATAATGACCTCTTAACCAGTTTTTCCATTGATTTATTCCAGAATTCCGAAGTTTCTTATGTCTTAATTCATAATGAATTATTCCTTGTTTTCCAAAATAATCTTTTATTGAAGTCTTAAGAAAAAAAGACGTTCCGTGATATTGAAGAATAGATCTTAACTTATACAAGTTAAGAACTTGTGTTTGTGATATTTTGTAAAATACATATGCTTGTGACAAGGAGGATAAGTCAAAAAAATTCTGTGAATTCTTATTACTAATATTATAAAGTGACTTTTTTATAGTCGAAATAAAATGAGTTTTATTTTGATTTGTTTTATTAATTCTTTTTTTATTTTTTTTATTATTGTAAATGGATTTATCAATCATTTTTTTTGTTGATTCAACAAAAAGTTGTATATTAATTCTGGGAATATTAATAATAGATAGAAGGATATCTGCGTATATCCTTTCAGTGAAAAATTTTATAAAATAATGTAATTTATGGATTAATCGAGTATTTCTTCTTTTTAATATTTGCCAATTTGGTGATTCGAATCTTTTAGCATTATAACTTGTTTTATTAGGACTATCATTTATTTCTGGAGTCACTTTTTTTTTATTTTTTGTAATTCTTTTTATTTGATTTCTGATTGTGCTTGTTCTATCAGTCAGATCTTTCATTTTTTTTTCTGTCAGTAAAAAATTTGTCCAATATGTAGATTGAATTCGACTAAAGGATTTATGAATTATATGATTGCGGGTTATAGAATCTTTTTCTTTTTTTTTTTTAGTTTCGCTTGATTTATATATTTCTCTCAATCTAAATAATAGAATTGGATTTACTTTTGAGAGTTCTTTTTTTATTTTTTTTAAAAACGGAATGCCCTTGATAATCCATTTTTTTGTTTTTTTTGAGATATTTAGAAATTTTGTTCTTTCTTTTAAAACTTTTAGAAATATAAAATACTTTTTTTTCAATTTTCCAATTTTTTTTTCGAGTTTCTTAAAAATGGGTTCAAAAAAGGAAGGCCGTTTTTGGGGAGAACCAAAAGGAAGTTCAGCTTCCATTCCCCAAACCGTTAAAAAAAAAAAATCATCTTTTTGTCCTTTCTTTTTGATTCGATCTATATGAGAGGACCGTGGCTTAGATCTGTGCCAGGGTTTCAGACAGAAAGGAAATAGCATCTTTATTTGAATACCGTCTATTAACCAATTTTTCGGAAATTCTGTTTCTGATAATTGAACACCATTATAGGTGCATTTAACATGCATTTCTTTATTCCATTCATTTAAATCCTCAGACCACTCAGGAAATTGTAATAATAGCATACGGCCAATATTTTTAGCTATTATCAATGACGGTAATATAATATATTTTCTAAGAATCGATTGAGTTATTAACATGGAACCTCTTATTACTTGAGCAAATGGAATGGTATCCCAGGCTTCTGCTACTTCTATCCGCGCTTTCTCTTTTCTTTTGTTCTCTTCTTTTTTGTCCTTTTCCTTTTTTTCCCTTTCTTTTATTTTTTCTTCTGTATAATCTGAAATTTTTAATTCTGCTCCCTTTCCTATACAATTTCTAAAAATGAGTTTTATCAGTTCGGAGATATCAAAAAAAAAAGGGTGTGATTTGTCTATTCTGTCCAAAAAAAGCGGAGAATGTGCATTTGCTTGAAAAAGTTCCCAAATAACTGTTTTACATCTTTGGGCTCGCATTGAACCTTTGATTATGTCTCGACGAAAATCAGATTGTTGCGAATATCGTATCAAAGCTACTTCGTCTCTTTTATTAGAATTATTAGTATCCTTATTATTAGGATCGGTATTTCCCCGGTTATCAGTAAAAATCACTACACGTTTGGCTTTTCTTGAACGAATCTGATAATCTATTGGTACTTCTTCTTCACTTTCTCCTTCCTGTTGTTCTAATTCGTTGATTAATTTGTATGACCATCGAGGGACTTTTTTACTGATTTCTTTTATTCTAATAGATTTTTTTTTTTTTTTTTGATCATTAAGA